ATGGATCCAGATCCTAAAAACAACAATGCTTTCGAATAAGCATGAGTAATCAAATGAAATAAAGCAGCTCGATAGGAGCCCATACCTAAAGCTAACATCATATAACCCAATTGAGACATTGTAGAATAGGCTAAACCTCTCTTAATATCTTTTTGAGCAAAAGCTAAAGTAGCTCCTAAGAGTACTGTTATTATACCTATCAAAGCTATTAGCTTCATTATGTAAGGTATAACTACGAAAAGAGGAAGAAGTCGAGCTACAAGAAAAATTCCCGCTGCTACCATGGTAGCAGCATGTATTAGAGCCGAAATAGGGGTAGGTCCTTCCATGGCATCTGGTAACCACACATGAAGAGGGAATTGTGCCGATTTAGCAATTGCACCGGAAAATAATAGGAAAGCGCACAAAGTAACAAATAAAAAATGAACCTCATTATCATTATTAGAAATCAAGTTATTGAATATTTCAAACAAATCCTGAAATTCGAAACTGCCTGTTAGCCAATAAAGACCTAAAATTCCTAATAATAAACCAAAATCGCCTACACGATTAGTTACGAATGCTTTTTGACAAGCATTGGACACACTAGGTCGTGTGAACCAAAAGCCTATTAATAGGTAAGAGCACATTCCAACCAATTCCCAAAAGATATAAATTTGTATTAAATTGGAACTGGTAACTAATCCCAGCATTGAAGTATTGAAAAAACTCATATAAACAAAAAATCTCAAATAGCCTTGATCATGAGACATATAACTGTCACTATAAACAAGAACTAAAATTCCAACCGTAGTAATTAATATTAACAAAATAGAAGTAAGTGGGTCAATCAAATACCCGAACTCTAAGGAAAAATCATTGTTGATGGTCCAAGACCATACATATTGATAAATGGAACTGCTATTTATTTGCTGAATAAACAGATCGGTCGAAAAAACCATAACTATACTTAACAATAAAACACTCGGAAAAGCCCATATACGGTGAAGTTTTTTTGTTGACACCGGAAAAAGTAGCAGCCCTATTCCTATTAACATAGGGACTGGAAGTGTAACGAAAGATAGAATCCATAAATATTGATATGTATGTTCCATAAAAAAATCTTATTATTTTTAATTAAAAAAAAAAAAAAAATGAATTAAGTTTAACTTATTTTATAATTAAGTTTAACTTATTTTAGAACTGTCTTGACAATTATTATTTTTAATCACTATATAAAATAGAACCTTTGATGCCTTCAATCCAATTTAAAGAAATACTAGGTAGATAAAAATGTGTAAATTTTGACTGATCTGGTTTAGATCATATGCTTGATCTGGATGATCTATCAAGGAATATACATTGAATTAGATAAGATTTTCCAGTTTTCAATTTGAAAGTCCGGGACAGAACTCGAAACTTTTTTTGTTATATTATATGTCCATAAATCAATATCTAATGGGGTTGCTAAACCTTAACACAAATTTTATACCTAACGAAACTCTAAGGATTAATACAATAAAAATTCATTTTTATTTTCATTAATTTGAATGTTTCAACAAAAAAATATTCCATTGAATTAACTCCTTCAAGCTCGCCAATTGAATAAAAAAGGGTTATTCTAATTTTGAGCAAGCCGCCATGGTGAAATCGGTAGACACGCTGCTCTTAGGAAGCAGTGCTAGAGCATCTCGGTTCGAGTCCGAGTGGCGGCATAACATAATTAAATTATCTAATTATTAAAAGGATAGAATAAATCCTATAATGAATTCAATTCCATATGTAAAATTATGGATAATTAAAGTATTCCCCCCCTTTTTTTTATGATATTTTTGACTTTAGAACATATATTAACTCATATATCTTTTTCGGTCGTTTCAATTGTAATTATAATTCATTTTCTAACCTTATTAGTCAATGAATTTGTGGGACTCTATGATTCGTCAGAAAAAGGCATGTTAACCACTTTTTTCTGCCTAACAGGATTACTAATTACTCGTTGGATTTATTCGGGACATTTACCAATAAGTGATTTATACGAATCATTAATATTTCTTTCATGGATTTTCTCTATTATTCATATGGTTCCATATTTTAAAAAACATAAGAATTATTTAAGCACAATAACCGCACCAAGTACTTTTTTTACCCAGGGCTTTGCTACTTGGGGTCTTTTAACCGATATGAATCAATCGAAAATTTTAGTACCTGCTCTCCAATCCCAGTGGTTAATAATGCACGTAAGTATGATGGTATCGGGCTATGCAGCTCTTTTATGTGGATCATTATTGTCAGCAGCACTTCTCGTAATTACATTTCGAAAAGTCATAAGAATTGTTGGTAAAAACAATAATTTATTAAATGATTCATTTCCCGTTGATGAGATCCAATACATGATGGAAAAACGAAATATTTTTAAAAATACTTTTTTTACTTCTTCTAGGAATTATTACAGGTTTCAATTGATTCAACAATTAGATCATTGGGGTTTTCGTATTCTTAGTATAGGGTTTCTTTTTTTAACCATAGGTATTCTTTCAGGAGCAGTCTGGGCTAATGAAGCATGGGGATCATATTGGAATTGGGACCCAAAAGAAACTTGGGCATTTATTACTTGGACCATATTCGCGATTTATTTCCATACTCGAACAAATAAGAATTTGGAAGGTTTAAATTCGGCAATTGTTGCTTCGATCGGTTTTCTTATAATTTGGATATGCTATTTTGGGGTTAATTTATTAGGAATAGGACTACATAGTTATGGTTCATTTACATTAATATCCTAATTGAATTCAAGAACGAGTTTAACAAATATAACCATAAGCCAGTTTAACATATATATAAGAAGCTTCAGGTAAGTCGTTGAGAACCTTTTGAATCACTCAAGTAATGGAGTGATTCAAAAGGTTCTCGCAAATGTTAAACATATTTGATTACAATTCCGTTTTTTTTTTTTAATAACTACCTATAAAAAAAAAATTAGCTATAAAAAAAATTCGATAGAATAGCTTCGACCTTGTCAACTGATAATGAGAAAACGAAATCCGGATAAATACCAATACTAATTACAGGCAGAAGGATAGCAATCGAAACAAATAATTCCCGTGGTCCAGAATCAAAAAAATAAGAATTTGTGGCATTAAGCAGCTTGTATCCATAGAACATCTGGCGTAACATAGATAATAAATAAATAGGAGTCAATATCGTTCCAACTGCCGCTCCAAAAGTAATTAGTATTTTTGGCATTAAAAAATATTTTTTGGCGGTAATTATTCCAAAAAATACTACCAATTCTGCAAAAAAGCCGCTCATGCCCGGTAATGCAAGAGAAGCTAATGATAAGATACTGAACATCATGAATATTTTTGGCATTAGGGTAGCCATTCCGCCCATTTCGTCAAGATAAACAAGACGTATTCTATCATAACTTGTTCCTGACAAGAAAAAAAGCGCAGCGCCAATAAATCCATGAGATATTATTTGTAAAATGGCCCCGTTGAGTCCCATATCGCTTATAGAGCAAATTCCTATAATTGTAAAACCCATATGAGATACAGAAGAATAGGCTATTCTTTTTTTTAAATTTTTTTGACCAGAAGATGTTGAAGCTGCATAGATTATTTGTATTGCGCCTACTATTATCAACCAAGAAGAAAATATAGAATGGGCGTGGGATAATAATTCCATATTTATTCGAACCAATCCATATGCTCCCATTTTTAATAAGATTCCAGCTAAAAGCATACAAGTACTGTAATGTGCTTCTCCATGGGTGTCTGGTAACCATGTATGTAAGGGTATAATCGGTGATTTGACAGCAAAAGCAATAAGAAATCCAATATAGAATAGTATTTCCAAGGTCACAGGATATGATTGATTAGCTGATGTTTCAAAATTGAATGTTGGTTCATTGGAAGCATAGAAAGCGATACCTAAAGCTCCCATTAATAAAAAAACGGAACTTCCTGCAGTATACAAAATAAATTTTGTAGCTGAATACAGACGTTGCTTTCCCCCCCACATGGATAGAAGTAGATAAACAGGAATTAATTCTAACTCCCACATAATGAAAAAAAGTAAAAGATTTTGAGAAGAAAATAATCCTATTTGACCACTATACATTGCTAACATCAAAAAATGAAATAATCGAGAATCCCGAGTAATTGGCCGAGCCGCTAAAGTAGCTAAAGTGGTGATAAATCCGGTCAGTAAAATAGGTCCTATAGAAAGTCCATCTATTCCTAATCTCCAGTAAAAATCAAAAAAATTAATCCATTGATAAGACTCCGTCAATTGGATTAAGGGATCGTCCAATTGGAAATAATAAGAGAATGCATAGGTCATTAAAAGGAGTTCTAGTACACATATAAGTATAGTATACCACCTAATTACCTTATTTCCTCTATGAGGGAAAACGAAAATCAAGGAACCCGCGAATATTGGTAAAACTACTAATACTGTTAACCAAGGAAAAGAATTCGTGGTAAAGACAAGATACACTTGGACAAGAAAAACCCGTACTCGAAAACCTAATCTATTTTTTTATTATTATTTTTTTAGTACGGGTTTTTGTCGGTAAACAAAAAATCAAATGTATTCAAGTGGTTTTTTCTGGAAAATATCAATAAGCTAGACCCATGCTTCGAGTTGTTTCATGCCATAGATAAACTCGAACACTCAAGAAATCAGTTGGACAGGCGGATTCGCATCTCTTACAGCCAACACAGTCTTCCGTTCTTGGAGCAGAAGCAATTTGCTTAGCTTTACACCCGTCCCAAGGTATCATTTCTAATACATCTGTGGGGCAGGCCCGGACACATTGAGTACACCCTATACATGTATCATAGATTTTTACTGAATGTGACATTGGAGCTATAATTTAAAAAAAAAAAAACGTCATAAATTTTCGATCTAGTAAATTTTGAAATGAATCATATATTTAGACACCAGATGAATCAATGATTTATCATAATTTGTCTATTCAATTTCGGATCGACTCATGAGATAGAACCAAGATACTTTAATTTCTTACGTTTTCGTAAACATTATCAGATACGCTATCTATCATAAATATCAATTCAAATTAATGAATCTAAATATTTTATATGATTAATACTACTTATTCAACAAATTCAATTGATTGATACGGATTGATTTTCTGTTACGATAAATTGACGAAACTATAGCCAGCCCGATAGCTGCTTCAGCGGCTGCGATAGATATAATAAAAATTGAAAAAATATTTCCTTTTAATTGGCGACTATCAAAAAAATCAGAAAATGTTACTAAATTTATATTGACGGCATTCAGTATAAGTTCAAGACACATAAGGGCTCTAACCATATTTCGACTCGTGATCAATCCATAGATACCGATAGAAAATAAATAAGCACTCAAACCAAGCACATGTTCGAGCATCATGGCCCCACTCCTTAGCGATTTCGATTTATTTCAATATGAACAATGAACAACAATTTAACATCAACAGATTAGATTGACTAGAATAAGAATATCACAAGTACAAAACAAAAAAAAAGATTGGAATATAGATCGAATAAAAGAATTTATATATGAATAATCCTCAAATAAATGTGATAACATAGAATAAAGTCTGATTTGGATTGCGATTACCAATTAAAAAGATTTATTACTGACGAGCCGTGGCAATCGCACCTATCAAAGCAACTAAAAGAATTATTGAAATGAATTCAAATGGAAGAAAAAAATCTGTTGCTAAATGAATTCCAATTTGTTGACCATTACTTACCAAATCTTGCTCTATAATCTGGTTTGCTCTTGTAGTCCAAATAATCCCATACCATGTTGTATCTGAAATAATAGTAATTAGTAAAACAAAAAGACTTGTACAAATTAGGGAAGTAAGACCATTCCCAACAGTCCAAAGATTGAAATCTTTGTAATCTTCTGAACCATTCATGAACATCACAGCAAATAAAATTAAAACATTTATAGCTCCCACATAAATAAGGAGCTGCGCCGCAGCTACAAAATGAGAGTTTGATAAAATATAGAATAAGGATATACAAACAAGAACCAATCCCAATGAAAAGGCAGAAAAAATTGGATTGGTAAGTAATACCACTCCTAGACCTCCTAATATAAGACCTAATCCTAGAAAGACTAAAAGAAAATCATGTATTGGTCCAGGTAAATTCATTGTACGTAAAATAAAAGATAAAAAAATCAAATTCTTTTTTTTCATGACTTTATTGACCCGACCAGGAGAAACTTATTTAGAATGGGTTAATTTAATCCTAAAAGGTTAAAATTACTGTAGTACTGATATCAGACTAATCCCATTCTTTCTCGAAAAAATTAAAATGGATACTTTAATTTCTATTTCGAAATAGAAATAATTATGGATAGAATTATGACTATATTAATAGATTTTCAATCTAAATTAAGCTACGCTGCAATTCTTACCAATCAATCAAATCCAATCGCTAGTTGGGATTTGTAGCTTTTGTAGTTATTGACCAAACAAAATGCAAAATGAAAAAAAAAAAAGATTTCAGACTTTTAGATCAAACCTAGATCTTTGTTTAATGATTAAAAATGACTCTTCAATCAATCTTTAATCAAAGGGGGTTTGTCCATTTTGATTAAAGATTGAGGTGAATTCAAAATTGTTCGAATTGTATAATCGTCAATTACTGACATTGGTAAACGACCTAAAGCAATTTGGTTATAATTCAATTCGTGACGATTATAGGTAGAAAGTTCATATTCTTCAGTCATTGATAAACAATTAGTTGGACAATACTCAACGCAGTTGCCACAAAATATACAGATTCCAAAATCAATACTGTAATTAAGCAATCGTTTCTTTCGAATATTAGTTTCCAATTCCCAATCAACAACAGGTAAATCTATAGGACATACACGAACACATACTTCACAAGCAATGCATTTATCAAATTCAAAATGGATTCGACCGCGGAAACGCTCCGATGTGATTAATTTTTCATAAGGATATTGAATAGTTACCGGTAAACGATTTACGTGGGATAAGGTAGTCATGAAACTTTGACCAATGTACCTTGCAGCCCGTATGGTTTGTTGACCATAATTCATGAACCCAGTTACCATAGGGAACATATCGTGAATCTCTATGAATAATTTTATATTTGTTTCTTTATCTTGTTTGAGACAAACTATAAATATACAAAAGAATTACTTTATAGTGAAAAGAGTTGGGAAGAGGTTGTTAATAATAAATTGCCAAGAGAAATAGGTAAAAGAAATTTCCATCCAAGATTTAATAGTTGGTCCATTCTTAGTCTAGGTAAAGTCCATCTTGTTGTGATAGGAATGAACAAGAACAAATAAGTTTTAACCAATGTAATAAGAATACCCATTGTTGTTCCAAAAACTCTACCTACTTTATTTATTTCAAAATCAAAAAACTCCGGGACAGATATGTACGGAATAGAGATATTCCAACCGCCCAAGTAAAGAACTGCTACAAATAATGAAGAGACTAATAAGTTTAGATAGGAAGCAACATAAAATAAACCAAATTTGATACCCGAATATTCAGTTTGATAACCTGCTACTAATTCTTCTTCTGCTTCTGGTAAATCAAAAGGTAATCTCTCACATTCTGCTAGGGAAGAAATGAAAAAAATGATAAATCCTATAGGTTGACGCCACAAATTCCATCCCCCCAAACCATATTTTGATTGTGCCTCAACTATATCAACTGTACTCGAACTGTTAGATAATCATAGTCGGTGATGACATCACTGTCCCCATCGCTATTACAGAACCATACATGAGATTTTCACCTCATATGGCTCCTCGAAGGCCATAAATAAATCTAAGGGCCAGATCATATTATTTATCTTGATCTATTTGTAGGATAGATAGGATCAAAATCTATCGGATGCCCCCAATTCAAAAATTTGACCAATGTAATTCTGTCTGTTATAATACTAAAGTAAAGTACTTCTGAATTGATCTCATCTTTTAAGAATTTCCATTTTTCTTTCTTGAGCAATAACTTTAATCTTTCAATAAAATACTTCTTGTAGAAATACCAATAAATATTTCAACCTATCATTTTCGATTACGAAAAAGAATTAGACATTCCATTAGTTCATGAATTATGACACGAATTCAATTTATATTTATATGAATATCGAGATAGGAAAGAAAGAAGAATAAAGGATTCTTTTTTTTTTCTTTTTCTATTGTAAGTCTATTCTTTTTTTTGTTCCTATTCTTCCTTCTGAAAAAAAAAAGGAAAAGATTACTTCGTTCCTGATAGTCATTTGTTTAATTGGTGGATAGGAGCATACTCTGGATCGGAATCGTGGGGAGTACTGCCTGATCATTTCTACTAATTTAAAGCCCCAATTAATATTCTTTTATTTTTGATAATTCTATTACTAATCTTTTATGTATCTTGGTGTTCCTAACCATCCACTCATTTTTATTTTTACTCAACTGCTCGGTAGCATTACTAGCATTACAATAATATATATATATATATATAAATGATAGTAAAAACTCAATAAGGTTGATTCTTTGAGCCCGCTTTCAAGCCAGGATGACTAATCAACCAATTTTGGGACAAATGATCTCATCTTCTTATGTTTATTTGTGCTTTCCTGTTGTACATAAGAAATGAGTCTCGATTTTTTTTACTGCAAATTTAGAAGCTGTTTTCTTTCACTCATATAACTATCTAATTTAGTTCATCAACCCAAATGATGAATAAAAAAATAAGGATATATATTCAATATATTCAATTAATTTTACCTTTTTCCTAATAAAAAATAAAAAATAAAAAGGGGGGGGGATAGGGAAAAATTTATGTTTCAACGAATCGCACGTAGAGATATGGATAATACACAGAGAGTTAATGGTATTTCATAACTAATCGATTGAGCGGCAGCTCGTAGACCACCTAAAAAGGAATATTTATTATTTGATCCATATCCTGACATAAGAAGTCCAATGGGAGCAATACTTGAAATGGCAATCCATAAAAATACGCCGATATTTAGATCCGCTAAAACAAAGTGATAGCCAAAAGGAATTACTGAATAGCTTAATAGAGTTGATATGGCTGCTATGGATGGTCCGATACTAAATAAACGAGTATCCCCTCTAGATGGAAAAAGATTTTCTTTGAAAAGTAATTTTGTTCCATCCGCTAGAGCTTGAAGAACTCCAAAAGGACCGGCATATTCAGGTCCAATACGTTGTTGTATCCCTGCAGAAATTTCTCTTTCTAACCACACAATTACTAGTATGCCTATCGTGATTCCCAATACAAGAGTCAAAATAGGGACAAGCATCCATATAATTCCATAGATCTCGTTTAAGGATTTCAATCTGGAAAAAGAATTGATAGCTTGTACTGTTGTTGGATCAATTATCATTTCAACGATCAACTTCCCCCATAATAATATCTATGCTACCTAATATTGTCATAATATCAGCCAATTTCATTCTTTTAATTAATTGAGGAAGAATTTGCAAATTGATAAAACCCGGCGGGCGAATTTTCCATCTCCAAGGAAAACTACTTTGATCCCCTATCAGAAAAATTCCCAACTCTCCTTTTGGTGCTTCAACTCTAACATAAAGTTCTTGTTTCGGCAATTCAAAGGCGGGAGAAGTTTTTTTACTAATAAATCGATATTCAAAATCATTCCATTCTCGATTCCTTTCTCTAGCAAAACTTCGAGTTTCTAAATTTTCATAAGGCCCCCCTGGAATCCCTTCCAAAGCCTGTTGAATAATTTTTACGGATTCCGTCATTTCACCAATTCGGACTAAATAACGAGCTAGCGAATCCCCTTCCTTTTGCCACTGGACTCCCCAATCAAATTCGTCATAACACTCATAATGATCAACTTTACGAAGATCCCATCGTACTCCGGAAGCTCGTAGCATTGGTCCTGATAAACCCCAATTTATTGCTTCTTCTGCACTAACAATACCTATTCCTTCAACTCGTTGTAAAAAAATAGGATTTCGCGTAATAAGTTTTTGATATTCAGCAACTCCTGTTAAAAAATAATCGCAGAAATCCAAACATTTATCTAACCAGCCATGAGGTAGATCAGCTGCTACTCCTCCGATACGAAAATAATTATGCATCATTCTCATACCAGTCGCAGCTTCGAATAAATCATATATTAACTCTCTTTCTCTAAAAATGTAGAAGAAAGGGGTCTGCCCACCAATATCTGCCATAAAAGGGCCAAGCCATAAGAGATGAGAAGCTATACGACTCAACTCCAACATAATTACTCTGATATAGCTAGCTCTTTTAGGTACTTGAATATTTCCCAACTGTTCCGGTCCATTTATGGTTATCGCTTCTGTAAACATAGTAGCTAAATAATCCCAACGTGTTACATAAGGCAAATATTGTATAATTGTTCGGTTTTCCGCAATTTTTTCCATCCCTCTGTGTAAATAACCTAATATTGGTTCGCAGTCAATAACATCTTCACCGTCTAGACTAAGGATGAGTCGAAGAACGCCATGCATTGATGGGTGGTGGGGCCCCATATTGACTATCATAAAGTCCTTTCTTGTAGCTGGTACATTCATAGGGGGTTCCTCGATTGATTTTTCCATGAATTACTGAAAACGAAAATAAGTTCATCAAAATTCAAGTTTAAGATCTAATAAATCAAATAATAAAAAAAAGACTCTTCAAATTAACGAGTTTTTGATTCCCGAATGTTCAACTGGCTAATTAATTCTTTATAACGTACTCCATTTTTCTTTGCCAAATAAGATAGTAGTCGTTGGCGTTTTCCTAGAATTTTCCGTAAACCTCTTTGAGATAAATAGTCTTTTCTATGCAATTCCAAATGTGAAGTAAGTCTTCGTATCTTATTAGTAAAACTTACTATTTGAAATTCAACGGATCCCTTGTTTTCTTTGTTGTCTTCTTGTGAAATAATTGAAATGAATGCACTTTTTACCATAAAATGAAATCCCCCTCCTCCCGCCTTTGTTAAGTATAGTTTTATTGATCAGTAATAATAAATAATGTAATATTAAATAAGAATGTCAGTTGGTTTGAATTTGGTATACACAATAATCTTCAATTCGTTAGGAATTCAAAAATCAATCCAATTTTTTTTTTGATTCGGCTAGAAATACATAAAAGATGGTATATTTCTTCCCTTACAAAGGAAAAAAAATTATATCTATATCTAAAAATCTAAAACGAAAAATTGGATTGATTCATTTCTAGATCGAATTGATACATGATTGAATTCCATATATCAGAATGGAATATGGGATGTAAAACAATGTATATGGACGTCTCTCTTTGTTTTCATATATTTCATATACTAGATTAGATATGCTATGGGATATATATGACAAATGGAACTTTACCGAATTTTTAATCGTGGACATATATGTATCCTTACCATACTAAACCGACTAGCATTATTGGTATCAAACCAATAGCGATTTATACAAGCTAAATCTTCTAATCGATAATTGGGCCAAAGAAAAAGTTTTAATTTAATTAGTTTATTTTTATCTCTATCAAAACGTTTGCTTTTATCTATAATGTGAGCGTGGTTTTTTATGTTATTATTATTGATAATTTCTGTATTGATATCATTTTCATTTTTTGAATTGAAAGAAATTAGAATTCTCAATTCTCTACGATGTTTAGAGGATAAAAGATTTTCGGGAACAAGTAAATCATAATTATTTTTGTCTTTATTTCTAATTAAACTTTGATTTATTACAATAGAGTTTTTTTTTCTGTATCTTTGATTAATTTGTTGTTTTCTCTTATGAACCAATAAAATATTTATGGTTTGATACATAATAAATTTTCCATCATTTTTTACCGACAGACGGGTTGATTCGATAATCAATATTCCCTTTTTCATCAATTCTGTAAGAGTTAAATCTTTCTGAATCATTAGAATATCTAGACTCAGTTCTCCCCTTTGAATAGAGGATATAATAATTTCTCGTGGATTTGTCAGTCTAAGCAAGAGACAATATATTTTGATATTATTGATTATTTTTTGATTTAAAGAATCATCCCATCTTAATTGAAAGCATAAATACCTTTTTAGCAAAAAATCAAGTTCTGCTTCCGTATTACTTTTGTATTGCTTTTTCTTTCTACGCTCTTTCCTGTCTGATCTTGCATAATCTTCTTCAACATCTTTTTCTTGGTTTGCTAGAACTGATTCAAGATCTACTTGATCCTCAGACTCTTTTTCTTCATGATTTTTATTTTTTAATTGAATGGATTTTGTTTCATTCGATGATAAAGGATCGTTATTTTGCTTTCTGTTGATTTTTTTATTTTCACTAACATCTTTAGTTCCATTAAAATTTAAAAAAAGTAATTTGATTGGTATCATCCATGATTTTATCTTATATGCCTTGCAAAGTATCACAAATTTTGGAAAGAACCAAAATTCAAAATTTGATGTAGGACGATCTAGTATTTCTTCATTCATTCCCATCCAATCAAAAAGGTTTTTTTTTTGTTTGGTTCCGGTATCGATCCAGGATTCAATATCGACTTTCTTTCTAAGACAAAAAGGGAGAATTCTCCAATCCAAATATTTTCTATGCGAGCTTTTTTCCGTATCGATAATATCATCTTCTCTTAGATGCTTATTGACAGGGATACCTCCCGACATATCAAATAATTTACTTTTATCTATTTTGTAATTATAAAAAATCTCTTGCTTATTATTTAATTTGAATGGTAATTCATAAATAGATGAGTCTTTCTTATCTTCATAATTAATGGATTTATATAATAAAATATTATATCTATAGTATTTTTTAAAATTATCTTTTTGGTTCGATAATGAATCGACTTCCAAATTATTTTGTTTTTCGTAATGAATTAATTGGTCTTTTTCATATAAATTCCATTTATTTAAATCCTTATTTTGAATCATATGCTGTTGATTCATTTTATTTCGCCATTTTTGCGATATTAAGCTAGACCATCTGATCTGAGATAAATCGTATTTATATTGATAATTACTTCTTACCCAGTTTTTCCATTCATTCATTACAGAATTTTTAAAATTTGTATTTTTTAATTTGAACTGAAATCCTCCTTGGACTCCAAAATAATCTTTTATTTCATTCTTAAGAAAACGAGATGCTCCATGATATTGAAGGACAGATCTTAACTTATATAGGTTAATAACTTGGACTTGTGATAATTTGTAAAATACATATGCTTGTGACAAAGAGGTTACGTTATACAAAATCTGTGAGTTCTTGTTAAAATTACTATAATTAAATACCTTTTTTATACTCGAGATAAAGTGAATTAGTGTATTTTGATTTGTTTTATCAAGTCTTTGGTGATTTTCGTTTTTATTATACATAGAAATGTATTTAGTAATCATTTTTCTTGGTGATTCACGAAAAAACTGTACATTGATCCTCGGAATATTAATGATAGCTAGAAGGATATCTATATATATCTTTTCAATCAAAATTTTTATAAAAAAATATGATTTACGGACTAATTGAGCATTGTTTCTTTTTAATATCTGTAAAATATTTTTTGATGATTTTAATTTTAATCGTTTAGCATTATAACTTAGTTTGTTAGGACTAATATTTCTTTCTGAGATTAGAAATCGTTTTTTCTTTTCTTTTGTAATTTTTTCTATTTGATTTCTTATTGTCTTTGTTCTGGCATTCAGATCTTTCATTTTTTTTTCTGTCAGTGAATAGTTTATCCAATCCATAGATCGAATTGAAGTGGAAAATTTATGAATAGTCCCATTAGTGATTGGTGAATCTTTTTCGTTTTTAGTTTCATTTAATTCAGATACTTCTCTAAATCCAAATAATAGAATCGGATTTCTTTTTGATTTTGATATTATTTCTTTTACAAATAGAATACTTTTGATGAACCAGTTTTTTGTTTCTTTCGGTAAATGTAGAAATATTTTTCTTTTTTCTTTAAAAATTGTTAGAGTTAGAAAACCATTTTTTTTCAACTTTCTAAATTTTTTTTTTAATTTTTTAAAAATGGGTTCAAAAAGTGAAAGTTCTTTTCGGGGAGAACCAAAAGGAAGTTCAGTTTCCATTCCCCAAACTGTTAAAAAACAAAAATCATGTTTTTGTCTTTTCTTTTTTATTGGATCTTTAGAAAAGAATTTTAACTTAGATCTGTGCCAAGGTTGTAGTCGAAAAGGAAATAGGATCTTTATTTGAATACCGTCTGTTAACCAGTTTTTAGGAAATTCTGTTTCTGATAATTGAACTCCATTATAAGTGCATTTAACATGCATTTCTCTATTCCAATCCTTTAAATCCTCGGACCATTCGGGAATTTGAAATAATAACATACGAATGATATTTTTAGCTATTATTAATGAAGGCAATATAATATATTTTCGAAGAATCGATTGAATTACTAAAACACAACCTCTTATTGCTTGAGCAAAAATAATGCTATCCCAGGTTTCAGCTATTTCTATACGAACTTTTTCTTCTCGTTTGTCTTCTTCTCGTCTGTTTTTGCTCTCTGCTTTTTCTTTTTTGTCACTTTCCTTTGTTTTTTCTTCTGTATAAGTAGAATCTGAAATTGTAAATTCTGATTTTTTACGCATCCAATTTATAAACATTATTTTCATTAGCTCAGAAGTATCAAAAGCAAAAAAAAGAAATTTCTCTATTCTGTCCAAAAAAAAGGGAGAATGTAAATTTGCTTGAAACAGTTTCAAAATAGCTATTTTTCGCCTTTGTGTTCGCATGGAGCCCTTTATTATATCTCGACGAAAGTCCGATTGTTGTGAATAACGTATCAAAGCCACTTCGCCTGTTTGATCAAAATTAGTTGTATCTTTAGTTTTGGAATTATTATAAGTATTAGAATCCGGATTTTCTTGATTATCAGTAAAAATTACTACACGTTTGGCTTTTCGTGAACGAATCTCATGATCCTCCGCCGCGTTTTCTTCATTTTCACCCTCTTGTTGTTCCAAATCATCAATTAATTTGTATGAC